GGGGGTTGTTTGTTGTTTTGTTTGTTGTTTGTTGTTTGTTGTTTGTTGTTTTGTTTGTTGTTTGTTGTTTGTTGTTTGTTGTTTTGTTTGTTGTTTGTTGTTTGTTGTTTGTTGTTTGTTGTTTGTTGTTTGTTGTTTGTTGTTTGTTGTTTGTTGTTTGTTGTTTGTTGTTTGTTGTTTGTTGTTTGTTGTTTGTTGTTTGTTGTTTGTTGTTTGTTGTTTGTTGTTCGTGGTATGTTTGGAATATTCCTTTAAAAGTTTTCGTGTTATGCAGGGTCAGGCGTGTGCCGAATTAGTTTCTAGATCATATTAATGCAATTCCAGTGCTGATGTTATGTAAAAAAAGTGTAAATAAAATTCATCATCAACATACGATGAATGTTTGGTTGAAAAGTCTCTAGTGTTGGTTGAAAAGTTAGAGGAAGTGTAAGTATAAGAAATTATGTCCAACAAGCATTCACTAAATAGCAGCATAAATAAGAGTCTGTGGACACACCATAACCAAATGGAAAGCAAAGTGCATCAGTGTCAAGATGATTCCCCATACACTTGAAACCGTCTCATTCAGTAATTCCTGAGGGCCAAGATCAGACCGCAAGCCATGTGATGCTCACGTCTTAGATTGTTATCACCGGCCGCACTGGAGGGGCAACCTGTGAAGACGCCCAGAAAAAAAAGGGAACCAAAAGTGCTAAGACGTCGGATGCCGCGATTAAGAGGGAGAATGGTGATATATAGCCTACCAGATGTTTCTGTGAAGAACAAGTTGAGAGGATGAATCAAGTAAATGGCCCTGACATAGGAACCAGAGGCGCAAAAGTGCAAGTTGTGCTAGGGGTTTAGGGGGAAAGAATGGTCCTGAAGCTGGTCGCGGAAGAGTCTTATATGCAGCGGGTTGCTGATTTCACGTGAGAAATCCGACTAATAGATAACCTGGTACTTCAGAAACAGGTACGGGGAGAGAGAGTGGCATTGTTTTGTCCGGTTACCATTAATAATCTGTTTTCGAGGATAGTCGTATCCGAGAGTCCAAGTTAGGTATAAAGTGGCATTGTGCTGGTTTTAGTGCGAGAGGTTAGTGGTATTGTCCGTAGATCATTAATATTGTATCCTTGTGGGAGAAATGGTTAGTTGGATGATGTATAGTCATTGTATAGTTTGATGGACATATTACATGCATTATGATGTATATAGTACATGCATTTAGATGTGTTTTCCTAGCATGAATGTAATGTATATGGGGTAAATATAGTAATGCACAGTTACACATAGGTAAGTTAATTTTGCGGGGGGGTAGGGGGGGGGTCCTTAATTTAAATGTATTTGCAGTGTTTCTGTAGTTGAGATAGTTTCAACGATGGTTTTTCAAGCCATAGACCTTGGAGAAAAGCCAAGCAGAAACTGCTAATGACTTATTTTGTGCTCTTTTTGGGGGTATGTTTTGTTTTGGGCGGGCTGGCGGTGGCGTCTAATCCTTCTCCGTATTATGGGGTAGTTGGGTTAGTGTTAGCGTCTGTTGTTGGCTGTGGGTGGTTATTGAGTTTGGGGGTTTCTTTCGTGTCTTTGGTGCTATTTATGGTCTATTTGGGTGGAATGTTAGTAGTTTTTGTTTATTCTGTATCTTTGGCGGCCGACCCCTTTCCGGAGGCTTGAGGGGATCGGCGTGTAGTTGGGTATGGGGTGGGGTTGATTTTGGTGCTTGCTGTGGGTGTAGGGGGGATGGGGGGTTGGGAGTGAGGGGTGGTTACGGTTGACAGTGGGGGGTTGTTTTCAGTTCGGTTGGATTTTAGCGGAGTGGCAATGTTTTATTCGCGCGGCGCCGGAATATTTTTGGTGGCTGGATGGGGATTACTGCTGACTTTGTTTGTTGTGCTGGAGCTTGTGCGAGGGTTATCTCGTGGGGCAATTCGGGCAGTTTAGGGGGGCCAGAAAATAGTTTAGTATAAAATACCAGCTTTGGGAGCTGGGGATAGAGGTTTAAGTCCTCTTTTTCTGAGATGGTTTAGGGGAGGGGGTAGGTAGTACGGTGTGAACTCTAAGAAGGGGTGTAACCTTCATTCTTTGGCTTACAAGACCAATGTTTTTATAAACTATTAGAGTATTTTTGGTGGAGTATTTTGTTTTCTAGAGCTCCGAGGATGGGGAAGAGGATAAGGAGAATGGTGAAGTAGGTGAGGGAGGCTAGTTGGCCAATGATGATGAAGGGATGTTCTACTGGCTGGCTGCCCACTCATGTTAGGATGAAGAGGTTGGCGACTAGTGTTCAGAATAAGAGTTGGGAGAGTGGGCGAAAGGTTATTGTGCGTTGTTTAGATTTGTGGAGGAAGGGTATCAGGAATAGGATTAGTACGGAAGCAGCTAGGGCTAATACTCCCCCTAGTTTGTTGGGGATTGAGCGTAGAATGGCGTATGCAAATAGAAAGTATCATTCTGGCTTGATATGAGGGGGTGTAACAAGAGGGTTTGCTGGTGTAAAGTTTTCGGGGTCTCCTAGCAGGTTGGGTGAGAACAGGGCTAAGGTTGTTAGTGGAAGGATTATGAGCATAAACCCTAGGATATCTTTTAGGGTAAAGTAGGGGTGGAATGGGATTTTATCACAGTTTGATACGATGCCTAAGGGGTTGTTCGAACCTGATTCGTGTAGGAGGATTTAGTTGAAATTTTAGCGGAAATTTTATGGGTTAAGATAGAAGATATGAAAGATGACAAAGGTTTGATTTATTAATGCAATTCCAGTGCTGATGTTATGTAAAAAAAGTGTAAATAAAATTCATCATCAACATACGATGAATGTTTGGTTGAAAAGTCTCTAGTGTTGGTTGAAAAGTTAGAGGAAGTGTAAGTATAAGAAATTATGTCCAACAAGCATTCACTAAATAGCAGCATAAATAAGAGTCTGTGGACACACCATAACCAAATGGAAAGCAAAGTGCATCAGTGTCAAGATGATTCCCCATACACTTGAAACCGTCTCATTCAGTAATTCCTGAGGGCCAAGATCAGACCGCAAGCCATGTGATGCTCACGTCTTAGATTGTTATCACCGGCCGCACTGGAGGGGCAACCTGTGAAGACGCCCAGAAAAAAAAGGGAACCAAAAGTGCTAAGACGTCGGATGCCGCGATTAAGAGGGAGAATGGTGATATATAGCCTACCAGATGTTTCTGTGAAGAACAAGTTGAGAGGATGAATCAAGTAAATGGCCCTGACATAGGAACCAGAGGCGCAAAAGTGCAAGTTGTGCTAGGGGTTTAGGGGGAAAGAATGGTCCTGAAGCTGGTCGCGGAAGAGTCTTATATGCAGCGGGTTGCTGATTTCACGTGAGAAATCCGACTAATAGATAACCTGGTACTTCAGAAACAGGTACGGGGAGAGAGAGTGGCATTGTTTTGTCCGGTTACCATTAATAATCTGTTTTCGAGGATAGTCGTATCCGAGAGTCCAAGTTAGGTATAAAGTGGCATTGTGCTGGTTTTAGTGCGAGAGGTTAGTGGTATTGTCCGTAGATCATTAATATTGTATCCTTGTGGGAGGTGTGTGGGGGTAAGGGTTATGCCCGGGTACATATGGATGGATATAGTGCATGCATTGGATGTATATAGTACATGCATTGAATGTGTTTTCCTAGCATGAATGTAATGTATATGGGGTAAATATAGTAATGCACAGTTATACATAGGTAAGTTAATTTTGCGGGGGGGTAGGGGGGGGTCCTTAATTTAAATGTATTTGCAGTGTTTCTGTAGTTGAGATAGTTTCAACGATGGTTTTTCAAGCCATAGACCTTGGAGAAAAGCCAAGCAGAAACTGCTAATGACTTATTTTGTGCTCTTTTTGGGGGTATGTTTTGTTTTGGGCGGGCTGGCGGTGGCGTCTAATCCTTCTCCGTATTATGGGGTAGTTGGGTTAGTGTTAGCGTCTGTTGTTGGCTGTGGGTGGTTATTGAGTTTGGGGGTTTCTTTCGTGTCTTTGGTGCTATTTATGGTCTATTTGGGTGGAATGTTAGTAGTTTTTGTTTATTCTGTATCTTTGGCGGCCGACCCCTTTCCGGAGGCTTGAGGGGATCGGCGTGTAGTTGGGTATGGGGTGGGGTTGATTTTGGTGCTTGCTGTGGGTGTAGGGGGGATGGGGGGTTGGGAGTGAGGGGTGGTTACGGTTGACAGTGGGGGGTTGTTTTCAGTTCGGTTGGATTTTAGCGGAGTGGCAATGTTTTATTCGCGCGGCGCCGGAATATTTTTGGTGGCTGGATGGGGATTACTGCTGACTTTGTTTGTTGTGCTGGAGCTTGTGCGAGGGTTATCTCGTGGGGCAATTCGGGCAGTTTAGGGGGGCCAGAAAATAGTTTAGTATAAAATACCAGCTTTGGGAGCTGGGGATAGAGGTTTAAGTCCTCTTTTTCTGAGATGGTTTAGGGGAGGGGGTAGGTAGTACGGTGTGAACTCTAAGAAGGGGTGTAACCTTCATTCTTTGGCTTACAAGACCAATGTTTTTATAAACTATTAGAGTATTTTTGGTGGAGTATTTTGTTTTCTAGAGCTCCGAGGATGGGGAAGAGGATAAGGAGAATGGTGAAGTAGGTGAGGGAGGCTAGTTGGCCAATGATGATGAAGGGATGTTCTACTGGCTGGCTGCCCACTCATGTTAGGATGAAGAGGTTGGCGACTAGTGTTCAGAATAAGAGTTGGGAGAGTGGGCGAAAGGTTATTGTGCGTTGTTTAGATTTGTGGAGGAAGGGTATCAGGAATAGGATTAGTACGGAAGCAGCTAGGGCTAATACTCCCCCTAGTTTGTTGGGGATTGAGCGTAGAATGGCGTATGCAAATAGAAAGTATCATTCTGGCTTGATATGAGGGGGTGTAACAAGAGGGTTTGCTGGTGTAAAGTTTTCGGGGTCTCCTAGCAGGTTGGGTGAGAACAGGGCTAAGGTTGTTAGTGGAAGGATTATGAGCATAAACCCTAGGATATCTTTTAGGGTAAAGTAGGGGTGGAATGGGATTTTATCACAGTTTGATACGATGCCTAAGGGGTTGTTCGAACCTGATTCGTGTAGGAAGGTAAGGTGGATTAGGGTGAGGCCTGTGATTATAAAAGGAAGGAGAAAGTGTAGGGCAAAGAATCGGGTTAGGGTGGGGTTGTCTACTGAGAATCCTCCTCATGCTCACTCTACAAGGGTTTGGCCGATGTAGGGGATAGCTGAGAATAGGTTAGTGATTACTGTGGCACCTCAGAATGATATTTGTCCTCATGGTAGGACGTAACCCACGAAGGCGGTTGCTATGAGAGTGAGTAGGAGGATAACGCCTGTGTTTCATGTCTCTTTGTACAGGTATGAGCCATAATAGAGGCCTCGTCCGATGTGTAGGTAGATGCAAATGAAGAAAAATGAGGCTCCGTTTGCATGCAGGTTGCGGATTAGTCAGCCATATTGTACGTTTCGGCAAGTATGGGCGACGGACGAGAAGGCTAGGGTTGTATCTGCGGTATAGTGCATGGCTAGTAATAGGCCGGTTAGGATTTGTGTCATTAGGCAGATGCCTAGGAGGGACCCGAAATTTCATCAGGCGGAGATGTTTGAGGGGGTGGGTAGGTCGATTAAGGAATTATTGATTATTTTTAGTAGAGGGTGTGATTTTCGGATGTTGGGGGCCATTAGTTTTAGTTCTGTGTGTTGATAGGATGATGAGGATGGATAGGGCAAAGGATCCGAGGTAGGCTTTGATTAGGCCAGTATGGAGGGTGGTTGAGGTTTTGGTTGCTATGAGTTGTAGGTCAGCGAGCCCTTCTGGACCCATTTTTTTGTATCAGGATAGGTCGATTAGGTGTGTGGCGATTTTTTGTCCATTGTTTAGTAGTTTTGTAGAGCTTAGGCGATGTATTAGTGGGTTGAAGTATCCTAGTGTGGATGAGAAGTTTAGGAGAGTGTTTTGTTTTGGTTGGGTTAGGGTGTGTGTTATGTTTAGAAGTTCTAGGGCTAAGATTGCCCCCAAGATTGTGGCGATGATTGCTGCAGTTTTTGTGAGTATGGGCATGGTTATGGGGGGTGTTTTTGAGGGGAGAGTATATGATGTGATGAGTAGACCGGCCAGGATGCTACCTAGAGCGAGGCGGGTGATTGGGTTAATGATTGTTGGGTTATTTTCGTTTATGGGGGTGATTGTTGGGGTTCGGGTGTGTCCTGTTTGGACTAGTAAGGTTATACGTAGGCTGTAGGTTGCTGTGAATGCGGTAGCTAAGAGTGTTAGTAGTAGTGCTCAGGTGTTTAGATAGGAGGTGTTTAGGCTTTCAATGATGAGGTCTTTTGAGTAGAAGCCTGCTAGGAATGGAGTTCCAGTTAGGGCTAGGTTGCCGATGGTTAGGCATGAGGTGGTTGTTGGGAGTGTTTTTTGTAGTCCTCCCATCTTTCGGATATCTTGTTCTCCGTTGAGGTTATGGATGATTGAGCCTGAGCAGAGGAATAGTATAGCTTTGAAGAAGGCATGTATCGAGATGTGAAGGAAGGCTAGCTGGGGGAGGTTTAGCCCAATAGTAACTATTATTAGGCCCAGTTGGCTAGAGGTTGAGAAGGCAATGATTTTTTTGATGTCGTTTTGTGTGAGTGCACATGTGGCGGCAAATAGTGTGGACAGGGCTCCTAGGCATAGGCAGGAGGTGAGAGCAGTTTGGTTGCTGGAAAGTATGGGGTAGGTGCGGATAAGTAGGAAGATTCCGGCAACAACTATAGTGCTGGAGTGGAGTAGGGCGGAGACTGGGGTTGGGCCTTCTATGGCAGCTGGTAATCAGGGATGGAGGCCAAATTGAGCTGATTTTCCTGTGGCGGCTAGGATGAGGCCGAGTAAGGGGAGTGTTGGAGTTTGGATAGGAGAGAAGGTTTGTTGAATTTCTCAGGTGTTTGTGGTTGTGGCAAGTCATGCTATGCTCAGGATGAGGCCAATATCTCCGATTCGGTTGTAGAGTACGGCTTGAAGTGCTGCTGTGTTAGCTTCTGCTCGACCTTGTCATCAGCCAATTAGTAGGAAGGATATGATTCCGACTCCTTCTCAGCCAATAAATAGGAGGAATATGTTGTTGGCGATGGTTAGTGTTAGTATGGCAATTAAAAAGATTAGGAGGTAGGAAAAGAATTTTGTAATGTACGGTTCTGAGGCTATATATCATGTTGCGAATTGGAGGATCGATCATGTTACAAAGAGTGCAATGGGGAAGAATAGTATGGAGTATTGATCTATTTTGAAGCTAAGTGGAATTTTAAAGTTTGTGGTGAATTTTCATTCTCAGTGGGTGATGATGCTTTCTATGCCTGAGTATATGAAAAGTATTATTGGTACTAGACTGATTAGGAAGGCGATCTTAACTGTGCGTGTGATGATGGTGGGGGAGTTTTGGGTAGTTTTTGATAGTAGTGGTAGTAGTATTGGTGTGAGAATAATTGTCAGTGTGAGGAGTATGGAGGTGTTGAGGAGTAGTGTGGTCTCCATTACTTTTACTTGGATTTGCACCAAGATTGATGGTTCCTAAGACCAGTGGATTACTTTTATCCTTTAAAAGTAAGGGGTACTGAGGTTTTAGACTCAGATGCAAGAGTTAGCAGTTCCTGCTGGTTATAACCTCCCCTCGGCAGGTAAGAAGAGTTTAACTTCTATTTTTAGAATCACAATCTAACGTTTGGGTTGAAACTATACTTGCATAGGGGAGCCCCGGAAATTAACTCTGGTTTTAGGATTAGTAGTAGAAGGGGGATAATGTGGAGGGCTATTAGGAGATGTTCTCGTGTGTTTGAGTTTTGGATGAGCGTGATGTGGGTCGGTAGGGTTCCTCGTTGGGTTATTAGTAGTATGAACAGGGTATATGAAGCAGTTAATAGGGTTGCGGCGCCGGTTAGAATGATTGTGAGGGTGGATCAGTTAAATAGGGCGATTATAATGGTTAGTTCGGCTATTAGGTTTGTAGTTGGTGGGAGGGCTATGTTCGTAAGGTTGGCTAGGAGCCATCAGGTGGCTATAAGGGGCAAGAGGGGTTGTAGGCCTCGCGTTAGGATAAGGATTCGGCTGTGTGTACGCTCGTAATTTGTGTTGGCTAAACAGAATAATATTGAGGATGTTAAACCATGGGAGATTATGAGGAGTATTGCCCCTGAAAATGATCAGTGGGTTTGGATTATGCTTGCAGCGATAACTAGGCCTATGTGACTTACGGATGAGTAGGCAATGAGTGCCTTAAGGTCCGTTTGACGCAGGCAGATTGAGCTAGTTATTAGTGCCCCTCATAATGCTAGTGTGAGGAATGGGTAATGTAGGTGGGTTGGGAGGGGGGTTATTAGGAGGGTAACTCGTATGATGCCGTACCCGCCTAGTTTTAATAGTAGGGCAGCAAGTAGTATGGATCCGGCAATTGGGGCCTCTACGTGGGCTTTGGGTAATCATAGGTGTAGGCCGTATAATGGAGCTTTTACTATAAATGCTGTTAGGAGGGCTAGTCCTGATAGAAGGTCAGTTCAGGAGTTGGTGAGTACAGGAGGGATCAGTTTTAACATTATGAGGTGCAAGGTGCCAGTTTGGGTGTGTAGGTGTAGGATGGTGACTAGTAGGGGTAGGGAGCTGATGAGCGTATAGAACAGGAGATAAATACCGGCGCTTAGACGTTCTGGTTGGTTTCCTCATCGTGTAATGAGGATTAGGGTGGGAATTAGGGTTGCTTCGAATGAAATATAGAACAGTATTAGTTCTGTAGTTGAGAAGGCTAGAATAAGGAATGGTTGGACTGCGATTAGGGTTGTAATAAAGACTTGCTTTCGTGTTAGGGGTTCATGTTGAAGGTGGTTTTGGCTTGCTATGATTATGAGCGGAAGTAGTCAGCAGGATAGTACTAGTAGAGGTGCTGAGATTTGGTCAATGCCAGTTCATTGTGTTAAGTTTTTGTGGGGATAGTATGTTGGGAGAAGTCATTGTAGGCTAAGGGTGGCGATTAAGAGGCTGTGTATGGTGGTATTAGTTCATAAAAATTTTTGGGGGGATAGAAGGGCTGTGGGGAGAAGTATGATTATTGGGAGGGTGATTTTTAACATTGTAGGAGGTTCAAGTTGTGTAGGTGGTCGGAGCCATGAGTTCGGGTGGATGCTACTAGTATTGCTAGGCCTGTGCCCGCTTCGCAGGCAGAGAATGTTAGCATGAGTACGGGTATTAGGGTAAATGATGTTGCTTGGTTTTCGACAGGTCAAGTTGATAGGGCAATGTATATGGATAGTATTATGCTTTCTAAACATAATAGGGCGGAGATTAGATGGGTTCGGTGGAAGGCTAGCCCTAAGCTGCTTAGGGTGAAGGCTGAGTAGAAGCTTAGGTGTAAGAGAGTCATAAAGAAAGTCATAGAGTTAGACTATGGTTTGTTGAGTCGAAGTCAACTGTCTTGGTTAGACTAACTTTCTGTACTTATTCTGCCCACTCTAGTCCTCCTTGCATTCATTCATAGATTAGTCCGAGTGTAAGGAGAAGGATGATGATGGATGTTCAGATTAAGGTGGTGGTGGGGAATTGAAGTTGGATTGCTCATGGGAGTGGGAGTAGGAGTGCAATTTCTAGGTCGAATAGTAGGAATAGAATTGCTACTGAGGAAGAATCGAATTGAGAATGGAAGACGAGCGGATCCGAGTGGGTCGAAGCCGCATTCATAGGGTGATAGTTTTTCTGAGTCTGGGCTTATTTGAGCAAGTCAGAAGTTTAATGTAGTTAGGAGTATGGTTAGGATGAGGGATAGGGTGAGTATAAATGTGATTATGTTGATTGCTCTTCTCTGGGGTTGTACCAGATTTTAGAGATTGGAAGTCAATTGTAATTAGTATACTAGAAGAGCAGGATCCTCATCAATAGATGGTTATATAGAGGAATAATCAGATAACGTCTACGAAGTGTCAGTATCAGGCTGCTGCCTCGAATCCGAAGTGGTGGTTTGATGTAAAGTGGAACTTAATTAGCCGTAGTAGGCAGACTGATAGGAAGGAGGACCCAATGATTACATGGAGACCATGGAATCCTGTAGCAACGAAGAAGGTTGAGCCATATACGCCGTCGGCAATTGAGAATGGGGCCTCATAGTATTCTGTTGCTTGGAGGGCTGTGAAGTAGAGTCCGAGTAGGACTGTAAGGGTGAGTGCGTGAATTGCTTGTTTTCGGTTGCTTTCCGTAATGCTGTGGTGTGCTCATGTCACAGTGACTCCCGAAGCTAGGAGGATGGCTGTATTTAGTAGGGGTACTTCTAGAGGGTTGAGAGGGTGGATTCCTGTTGGGGGTCATTGTCCACCTAGTTCTGGGGTAGGGGCTAGGCTGGAGTGGAAGAATGCTCAGAAGAACCCTAGGAAAAAGAATGCCTCGGAGGTGATGAACAGGATTATCCCGTATCGTAAGCCTTTTTGGACTGTAGGGGTATGGTGACCTTGGAAAGTGCTTTCTCGTACAATGTCTCGTCATCATTGGATTATGACCAGGATTATGGAGAGTAAGCCTAGGGCTAAGAGTTGTGAGGAGTTGTAATGGAATCATATGATTAGCCCAGAGGTAGTGAGGAGGGCGGCGGCTGCCCCGAAGATAGGTCAGGGGCTTGGGTCTACTATGTGATAGGAGTGTGCTTGGTGGGCCATTAAATGTTTTCTTGTAAGTAGAGGCTTAGTAGGAGAACAAAGACGTAGGCTTGGATTATGGCCACTGCCACCTCTAAGATAGTGAGGAGAAGTAGGATTAGTGTGGTTAGGATAGATACTGTTGGTATGATGGGGAGAAGGGCTGTAGTGGCTGTGGAAATAAGTTGGATGAGTAAGTGTCCGGCTGTAAGGTTTGCTGTGAGGCGAACTCCTAAAGCTAATGGGCGGATAAGTAGGCTGGTGGTTTCGATTAGGATTAGGGCAGGAATTAGGGGTGTGGGAGTACCTTCGGGTAAGAGGTGCCCTAGGGAGACTGAGGGCTGGTTTCGTAGGCCTGTGAGAAGTGTGGCAAGTCATAGGGGGAAGGCGAGTGCTATGTTTATTGACAGTTGGGTAGTTGGGGTGAATGTGTATGGTAGTAGACCTAGCAGGTTGATTGTGAGTAGGAGTATTATTAGTGATGTTAAGATTAGGGCTCATTTATGACCCTTTTTGTTTAGTGGGATCATTAGTTGCTTTGTGATTAAGTGAAAGAATCATAATTGAAGGGTAGAGAGGCGATTAGTGACTCATCGATTGTTGAGGGTGGGGATGAGTAGGGCTGGAAAGAGTATTGAGAGTAAGATTAGTGGGATTCCTAAGAGGCATGGGCTTGTGAATTGGTCGAAGAAGCTTAGGTTCATGGTCAGGCTCAGGGGGTTGTTTTGGAGGTCGTAGAGGTTTTGTTAGAGGGGGAGTTAGTAGGGGTGAATGATAGGAGTTTGGGCTGGATGACTAGGGAAAAAGTCAATCAGGACGCTAATATGACAAAGAATCATGGGTTAGGATTGAGTTGTGGCATATCATTAAGGAGGGGTGGGGGTCCTCTTTCTCTAGCTTAAAAGGCTAGTGCTGATGCATAGCTTCTTAATGATTAGGATGATAGTAGGGAGGATCACTTTTCAAAGTGGGTGAGAGGGGTAGATTCTACTACGATTGGTATGTAGCTGTGGTTGGCCCCACAGATTTCTGAGCATTGGCCGTAGAAGATTCCCGGGCGAGTAGTGATGAATGATGTTTGGTTTAGTCGTCCTGGGATTGCGTCGGTTTTCACTCCTAGGGTGGGGACTGCTCAAGAATGAAGGACGTCCCCAGCAGTGACGATAATGCGGATGGGGGATTCTATAGGTACAACAACGCGATGGTCTACTTCTAGCAGTCGGAAATGTCCTGGTGAAAGCTCAACAGTGGGGATTATGTATGAGTCGAATGTTAGGTCTTTGAAGTCTGTGTATTCGTAAGTTCAGTATCATTGATGTCCGATGGCTTTTAGGGTTAGGTCGGGCTCGTCAATTTCGTCTATTATGTATAGGATTTGTAGGGAAGGCAAGGCAAGTAAGATGAGGACAATGGCTGGTAGGATTGTTCAGATTAGTTCGACTTCTTGGGCGTCGACGGTGTTTGAGGATAATTTTTCTATTAGTATGAGTGTTAAGAGGTAGAGGACTAAGCTGCAAATTGCTAAGGCGACTATTAGAGCGTGGTCGTGGAATTCAACAAGTTCTTCTATGATAGGAGAGGAGGCATCTTGAAACCCGAATTGTGAGTTGTTGGCCATAAATGAGATGTATAGGGTTTTCACCTATGATTTAGTCTTGACAAGGCTATGTAATGGGTTTACTAACATCTCATGAGAAAGAAGCATAAGTGGTTTGATGCGGTTGGCTTGAAACCAGCGTATGGAGGTTCGATTCCTTCCTTTCTTGTACTTGGACGAAGGCTGGTTCTTCAAAGGTATGATATGGAGGTGGGCAGCCATGGATTCATTCGATGTTTGTGGTAGTTAGTTCTGGTTGTAAGACTTTTCGCTTTGAAGCGAAGGCCTCTCAGATGATAAATATCAGTATGATTACAGCTGTTATTGAGATTAGTGAGCCGATGGATGATATTGTGTTTCATAGGGTGTATGCATCTGGGTAGTCTGAGTATCGTCGTGGCATACCAGCTAGACCTAGAAAGTGTTGTGGGAAGAAGGTTAGATTGACACCAGTGAATATAACTCCGAAGTGGGCTTTAGCTCATGTAGGATGTAGGGTGTACCCTGTGAATAGGGGGAATCAGTGAGTGAACCCCGCTAGAATAGCAAAGACAGCTCCTATTGAGAGGACGTAGTGGAAGTGGGCAACTACATAGTATGTATCGTGTAGGGCGATATCTAATGAGGAGTTTGCTAAGACAATGCCTGTTAGGCCCCCAATGGTGAAGAGGAAGATGAAGCCAAGGGCTCATAGAATTGGTGGGTCTCATTTGATGGTTCCTCCATGTAATGTGGCTAGTCAGCTGAAGACTTTGATGCCAGTTGGAATGGCAATGATTATGGTGGCGGATGTGAAGTATGCTCGGGTGTCTACATCTATTCCTACTGTAAATATGTGGTGGGCCCATACGATAAAGCCTAAAAACCCGATGGACAGTATAGCTCATACTATTCCTATATAGCCGAAGGGTTCTTTCTTACCAGCATAGTATGTTACTACGTGCGAGATGATTCCAAAGCCTGGTAGGATTAGGATGTAGACTTCTGGATGGCCGAAGAATCAGAAGAGGTGTTGATATAAGACAGGATCACCTCCTCCAGCGGGGTCAAAGAATGTGGTGTTTAGGTTGCGATCTGTTAGCAGCATGGTAATTCCCGCAGCAAGGACTGGGAGTGAGAGAAGTAATAATACTGCGGTAATGAGAACAGATCATACGAATAGAGGTGTTTGATATTGTGAGAGTGCTGGTGGTTTTATGTTGATGGCAGTTGTGATGAAGTTGATTGCACCTAGAATGGATGATACACCAGCTAGGTGAAGAGAGAAGATGGCTAGGTCTACTGATGCTCCTGCATGGGCAAGGTTACCAGCTAGTGGGGGGTATACGGTCCATCCTGTGCCTGCTCCAGCTTCTACTGTAGAAGAGGCCAATAGGAGTAAAAAGGAGGGGGGAAGTAGTCAGAAGCTCATGTTGTTTATACGCGGAAATGCTATATCGGGGGCGCCGATTATAAGGGGGACTAATCAGTTTCCGAATCCTCCAATTATGATGGGTATTACTATGAAGAAAATTATTACAAAGGCATGGGCAGTGACAATTACATTGTAGATTTGATCATCCCCCAAGAGAGTTCCAGGTTGTCCGAGCTCGGCGCGAATGAGTAGGCTAAGAGCGGTGCCGACTATGCCAGCTCATGCCCCGAAAATTAAGTACAGGGTACCAATGTCTTTGTGGTTGGTTGAGAATAATCATCGGTTGATGAATGTCATAGGTAAGGTAAGATGGCTGAGTGTTGAAGCGTTAGGCTGTAGTCCTTTTTACAGAGGTTTGATTCCTCTTCTTATCGGCTCTGTAGTGAAATTCATGATGAGTTGCAAGCTCATTGATGTACATTAAGAGTGTACCAGAGTCTGCTGGTTTGTTAGGCAGAAGCTCGCTGTTTAGAGCGTCTAGCTGTTAACTAGAATTTTGTGGGATCGAGGCCCACCTGTCTAGGTAAGGCCCTAGCTTAATTAGAGCATCTGAGTTGCATTTGGAAGGTGCAGGCTAGTATCCTGCGGGCCTTAGCAGAAACTAAGAGGGTTTAACTCTTATCTAAGGCTTTGAAGGCCTTCGGTTTAGGGGGTTATCCTAAGTTTCTAGACGGCTGTTAAGATTATAGGTGACAGGGGTAGGAGCAAGATTGATAGGGAGGTGAGGGTGGCAGTTATGGTACTTGTTGGTTTGTTAATATGTCATTGTTTTATGTGGTTGGCGGAGTTTGGTGGAAGTGTGATTGTTGAATAATATGCAAGACGAAGGTAGAAGAATAGTCCGAGTAATGAGATGAGAGCGATGATTGTGGCTGTTGCAGTTATTTCTTGTTTGGTGAGTTCTTGGATGATAAGTCATTTAGGCAAGAAGCCTGTTAATGGGGGGAGTCCCGCTAGGGAGAGTAGGGCTAATATAAGGGTTGTGCTTAGTGTGGGGGTTTTTGTTCATGCGGTTATTACTATTGATAGGTTTAGGGCTTTGGTTGTGTTTAAGGTGAGGAATACAGTAGTGGTTATTAGAGAGTATAGGTAAAAAGTCAATAAGGTGAGTTTAGGGCTGTAAATAATGATGATGGCTATTCAGCCTAAGTGAGAGATGGATGAGAAGGCGAGGATTTTTCGTACTTGTGTTTGGTTTAATCCTATTCAGCCCCCCAGGGCTGTTGATGCAATGGCTATGGTAGTGAGTAGTGTTGGGTTGAGTGAGTGGGAAGTTAGGAAGAGGAGGGTAATTGGGGGGAATTTTATTATTGTTGATAGTAGTAGGGCGGTGATTAGGGACGAGCCTTGGAGTACTTCAGGGAATCAAAAGTGAAATGGGACTAGTCCTAATTTTATTGCGATTGCTGTTGTCAGTAGGAGGGATGAAGTTGGATGAGTTAGTTGAGTGATATCTCACTGTCCCGTGGTTCATGCATTAGATATGCTCGAGAAAAGGACTAGTGCTGAAGCAGCTGCTTGTACAAGGAAGTATTTGATTGCAGCTTCAATAGCTCGTGGGTGGTGGGACTTTGAGATGAGGGGGATGATAGCAAGGGTGTTGATTTCTAGTCCTGTTCAGGCTATTACTCAGTGGTTGCTTGAAATTGTAATAGTTGTTCCTAGAAGTAAACTTAGAGAAGTGATTAGTTTTGCGTGTGGGTTCATTAGTAGGGGAAGGGGTTGAACCATCATTTTCGGGGTATGGGCCCGATAGCTTTATTAGCTGACCTTACTAGGAAATAATATAAAGGAAGTATGGAGAGTTTTGATCTCTTTTGTGTAGGTTCGATTCCTACTTTTCTAAGACTTTCTTAGGAAATGAGAGGGCTGGTATACCTCTATGTTCACTTTATCATAGTGACCCTTTGCGTTCAGGCACATTTCCTTAGGTAAGGAGGCAGGCCTGCGTAGCAGATTGGTATGCTAGTGTGTCAGAGACATAGTGCCAGTGTTAGAGGCAGAAAGTTTTTTCAGAGGAGGTGTATAAGTTGATCATAACGGAATCGTGGGTAGGATGCACGAATTCATAGAAAGCCCGAGGAGAGGAGCAGGGTCTTTGTAGCTAGGGCCATTGGAAATAGCTCTGGGGGGAGATTAAGTGAGCTTGGGTTTAAGAATAGAACGGTGGTTAGCGTATTTATCAGTATGATGTTTGCATATTCAGCTAGGAAGAATAGGGCAAATGGGCCTGCTGCATATTCTACGTTGAACCCTGATACCAGCTCAGACTCTCCCTCTGTGAGATCAAATGGGGCTCGGTTTGTTTCGGCAAGTGTGGAGATATATCACATTATTGCAAGAGGTCAGGAGGAGAAGACAAGGTATAGTGGCTCTTGGGTAGTGGCAAGGGTGCTTAAGGTATAATTTCCGCTTAATACAATTGTAGATAGGAGAATGATAGCTAGCGTTACTTCATAGGAGATAGTTTGTGCTACTGCTCGTAGGGCACCAATTAGGGCATACTTTGAGTTTGAGGCCCATCCAGATCAGAGGATTGAATAAACCGCTAAGCTTGATATGGCTAGGAGAAAGAGAAGGCCAAGGTTTAAGTCAGCAAGGGAGAAAGGAAGGGGGAGGGGGATTCAGATTGTGATTGCCAGAAGGAGAGCTAGTATGGGAGTTATGATAAATAGGAGTGGAGAGGAGGTAGATGGGCGAATAGGTTCCTTAATAAATAGCTTTACTCCGTCAGCTACAGGTTGTAGTAGACCAAAGGGGCCCACGATGTTCGGGCCTTTTCGGGCTTGCATGTAACTTAGGATTTTGCGCTCTACTAATGTGAGGAAGGCTACGGCAATTAAGATCGGGATAGCGTAGGACAAGGACATAGTAAGGTAGATTATGGTGGGAGATTGAGCCATGGGGTGTAGGGAGCTAGAGAGAGGATTTGAACCTCTGGGTAAAGGGCTTAAGCCTTCTGCATTTGCCGGGCTCTGCCACACTAGCAATCCTTTTCTAGGATGGTAGGATGTGGGTGGCCTCTTAGGTAATTTAGTTGAGGTCATTACTTGGAGGTAAGGCATGCCTGGTAGTATTGGGCTTGTTTTCCCGGTCCTTTCGTACTAGGGAAGACCGGATCATAGATAGAAACCGACCTGGATTGCTCCGGTCTGAACTCAGATCACGTAGGACTATTAATCGTTGAACAAACGAACCCTTAATAGCGGCTGCACCATTGGGGTGTCCTGATCCAACATCGAGGTCGTAAACCTCCCTGTCGATATGGGCTCTTGGGGGAGATTGCGCTGTTATCCCTGGGGTAGCTTGGTCCATTTATCAATTATATTGGGTCTGGTTACTGTTAGTACGTTGAGTGGTTGCTCTTGGTTAAGAGGGGTGGTCTTATTTTTGGAGGATTTGCTTTTCTCCAAGGTCGCCCCAACCAAAAAATGTAGGCCAATGATTGTGGGTGTGGTAGGCCTGATAGGCGTTGGGTGTGTGTGTGGTGGCCGCTGATTTTTAAGTTCCACAGGGTCTTCTCGTCTTATGTGCTCATCCCTGCTTTTGCACGGGGGGATCAATTTCACTGATTATCTGTAAGAGACAGTTAAGACCTCGTTTAGCCGTTCATACAAGTCTCGATTTATGGGACAATTGATTGCGCTACCTTCGCACGGTTAGGATACCGCGGCCGTTGAACATAATGTCACTGGGCAGGCATCACCTTCAATACTTGGTTTGCTGAAGGCTATGTTTTTGGTAAACAGTCGGGCCTTGAGTTTGCCTAGTTCCTTTTACAGATTTTAATCTTTCTAGTAGGCGCTCCTGGGTTGGGTTAACAGGGCAGATTCGATACTAGGTCTTGTTGGATTTGATGTATCAGCTGGTCTGTTAATAATGTGGTGATGTAAGTTTGCGCTTAAGAGGGGGTTCCCCCTAGTTACTCATTTTAGCATTGATCCTCCTATATAATATAGGTTAGCCTGTTAGTGAGAAGGGAATCACACTGTTCTGGGGATTTTTGCGTGGGAAGCTTTGACGCACTTTTTATTGGTGGCTGCTTTAAGGCCTACAGTTTTAGGAATATCAGGTGGTTATCCGCTAGGGGAGATTGTATTCTTTTTCAAAGGAGCTGTACCTCCTTTGAATTACTCTTGATCTGCTTCGGGGAGGTTGGATTGAGTGTCCGTAGAGGATGATTAAGAGAGAACTTAAATTCGTTTCACAGGCAACCAGCTATCGCCCAGCTCGGTTGGCTTTTCACCTCTACTAGCAAGTCATCCCACTCTTTTGCAACAGAGACGGGTTCGCTCATGGGTAGCTGCTTGCGAGTAGCTCGCTTGGGTTTCGGGAAGGCAAGCTTAAATTCATTTTGCTTGGTTGTTCTTGCTAAATCATAATGCAAAAGGTACAAGGGTTCATCTTTGCTGCTTATTGCTTGGGTTAGTTCACTGTTATTTCATCTTTCCCTTACGGTACAGATTTCTATCGCGCCAAGAATGAGTGTCTTTTCTATCGCCTATACTAAGTTGGAAGAATGTTTTAGTTAGGGGTTGCAAGTGGATTTATTGACTTATTTTTGTTAGTTAGGAGGTGATTGGGCTAGAATAAGCTTCAAGACGGTCTGATAGGTGACAGACATCTTTCAGGTGTAAGCTGAATGCTTTGTATTATAGCTACGTCTTGTGTACTAAGTGCACCTTCCAGTACACTTACCTTGTTACGACTTACCTCGTCTTTAGCTGATGAGTGCATTAGCTATAAGAGATTGAAGCTTGTGAGGAGGGTGACGGGCGGTATGTACGTGCCCCGGGGCCGGTTTAAAGGGGGCTCTATTGTCCCGCTTTACTGCTAAATCCACCTTCTAGGGGCGGTTTCACATCCCTTTTCGTGAAGTTTTCTAATCTAGAAAATGTAGCCCATTTCTTCCACTCCATGGGCTATACCTTGACCTGTCTTGCTAGCGAGGTTGAGGCTATTGCGCTCACTGTTGTGCTTTCAGAAAAGGTGAGCTGGCGACGGCGGTATGTAGGCTGCTTTGGCAAGGAGCGGTCGGGTGTATCGTGGGTTATCGATTACAGAACAGGCTCCTCTAGGTGGGTTTGGGGCACCGCCAAGTCCTTAGAGTTTTAAGCGTTTGTGCTCGTAGTTCTCGGGCGGATGCTTTGGTGAGTCAAGCACCAAGATTTAGGGCTAGGCATAGTGGGGTATCTAATCCCAGTTTGTGTCCGAGCTTTCGTGGGGTTTAATTAATCGTGAGGCGCTAAGATCATCTTAAGGGTGGTCTTAGGTACATCTTGGGCTTATGACAGCTTAGTTGCACTTTGATCTTAGTTGTTATGATAGAATTAATACCACTCTTTACGCCGTGTGCAGTTAACTTGGGTCTCTTGTATGACCGCGGTGGCTGGCACAAGATTTACCAACCCTGGATGTTGCTATAACTAAGTCAAGTTTACACTTATTGCTTAATGTTAATTACTGCTGAGGACCCGTGGGGGTGTGGCTGAGCAAGGTGTCTTGGGCTACTAGTCATGGGTGTGCCTGATACCCGCTCCTTTTGTCTTAGTAAGAGATTCGGGGCATTTACACTGGAGCGCGGATACTTGCATGTATATGTTTAGCAAGAGTTAACGGTAAGGTTAGGACTAAGTCTTTTGTCATCGGACATGTGGTGGGTCATCTTGGCATCTTCAGTGCCATGCTTTACTGTTAAGCTACGAAGAC